AATAAGTTGCCTGATAAAAGGGCTATCTTGATAGGGTAGATAATATGATTTAACATCATACTTATTATATTTAATAGAATTAAACTATTCCTAAAAGTATCAAAAACTTTTGTGCATCTTACACCAAAATATAAAATTACTTAAATAAAAAGATAAGCTAATTAAGCTACTGGGTTCATACCCCATTTATAAAGGTTTTAATCCTTTTCTTTTTAATTTTTAAAAATTCAACGAAATTACTTTTTTTTTTCACTTTGATGATAGGAACCCTTATTTCCGTTTCATCAAATTCTTGATTAAGTGCTTGAATAGGTTTAGAAATTAACCTTTTATCTTTTATCCCATTAATAATTAATACAAATAATTTAATATCGACAGAAGCCTCTTTAAAATATTTTTTAACTCAAGCTTTAGCTTCTTCAGTCTTATTATTTTCTGTAATTTTATTTATATATTTATCTCAAATTGAATGAATGATAGAAAATATTTTAACAACAAATTATTCATTCCTAATAATTAATTCGACGTTATTATTAAAAAGAGGAGCTGCTCCTTTTCATTTTTGATTCCCCGGAGTTATAGAAGGATTAAATTGAATAAATAATTTAATTTTAATAACATGACAAAAAATTGCACCTTTAATATTAATTTCATATTATATTTTACCAAATTTTTTCTGTATCATTATTGTATTATCAGTATTATTTGGATCTTTAGGAGGACTAAACCAGACTTCTTTACGAAAGTTAATAGCTTTTTCATCAATTAACCATTTAGGATGATTAATTGCTGCAATAATTTCTAAGGAATCCCTTTGAGAAATTTATTTTTTAATTTATAGTCTTTTATCATTTACAATAGTTTTTATTTTCAATTCTTTCAAATTATTTAACATTAATCAAATTTTTTCGATACAAATAACATCCCCAATTAATAAAATTTGTTTATTTATTTCGTTATTATCTTTAGGGGGACTCCCTCCATTTTTAGGCTTTTTACCTAAATGACTAGTGATTCAATCAATAACAATAAATAATTTTTATTTGGTTATTTTTTTAATAGTTTGTTTGACCTTAATTACATTATACTTTTATATACGAATTTGTTATGCTTCATTTATGATAAATTATTGAACACCAATATGGAATAATTCAATCTCATACAATAACTTTAATATGAAAATAACTTTATGTTTAACTTCTTTTTCTATATTTGGGCTTATTCTTGTTAATTTTTTCTTTTTCTTTTAAAAATATAAAACTTTAAGGCTTTAAGTTCAATTAAACTAATAGCCTTCAAAGCTATCTATATAAGTAAAAATCTTTTAAGCCTTAGTATTAAAACACTCCTTTAGAATTGCAGTCTAACGTCATAATTATTGACTATAAAGCTATATGATTAAAGAAGGTAATCTTCATACATAGATTTACAATCTATTGCCTAAACTTCAGCCATTTAATCTTTTTATAAATGCAACAATGATTATTTTCAACCAATCATAAAGATATTGGAACTCTTTATTTTATTTTCGGGGCTTGAGCAGGGATAGTAGGAACATCTCTTAGAGTACTAATTCGAACAGAATTAGGACACCCTGGAGCTTTAATTGGAAACGACCAAATTTATAATGTAATTGTAACTGCCCATGCTTTTATTATAATTTTTTTTATAGTTATACCTATTATAATTGGAGGGTTTGGTAATTGACTTGTACCTTTAATATTAGGAGCCCCTGATATAGCTTTCCCTCGAATAAATAATATAAGTTTTTGACTTCTTCCTCCTTCTTTAACTCTACTTTTGGCAAGTAGTTTAGTTGAAAATGGAGCTGGAACTGGATGAACAGTTTACCCTCCTCTATCATCAGGAATTGCTCATGCTGGAGCTTCTGTCGATTTAGCTATTTTTTCTTTACATTTAGCAGGAGTATCTTCAATTTTAGGTGCAGTAAATTTTATTACTACTGTAATTAATATACGATCAACAGGAATTACTTTTGACCGAATACCTTTATTTGTTTGAGCTGTAGTAATTACAGCTGTATTATTATTATTATCTTTACCTGTTTTAGCTGGAGCTATTACTATATTATTAACAGATCGAAATTTTAATACATCATTTTTTGACCCTGCAGGTGGGGGAGACCCTATTTTATACCAACATCTTTTCTGATTTTTTGGACATCCAGAAGTTTATATTTTAATTTTACCAGGATTTGGAATAATTTCACATATTATTAGTCAAGAAAGAGGTAAAAAGGAAACTTTCGGAGCTTTAGGAATAATTTATGCTATATTAGCAATTGGTTTACTTGGATTTGTAGTCTGAGCTCATCATATATTTACAGTTGGAATAGACGTTGATACTCGAGCTTATTTCACTTCAGCAACTATAATTATTGCTGTTCCTACAGGAATTAAAATTTTTAGTTGACTAGCTACATTACATGGAACTCAATTAACAAATTCTCCTGCATTATTATGATCATTAGGATTTGTATTTTTATTTACTGTTGGGGGTTTAACTGGAGTAGTTTTAGCTAATTCATCTATTGATATTGTTTTACATGATACTTATTATGTTGTAGCTCATTTTCATTACGTGCTATCAATAGGAGCAGTATTTGCTATTATGGCTGGATTTGTTCACTGATATCCTTTATTAACAGGATTAACAATAAATCCATCATGATTAAAGGCCCAATTTATTATTATATTTATTGGAGTAAATTTAACTTTTTTCCCTCAACATTTCTTAGGATTAGCCGGAATACCTCGACGATATTCAGATTATCCAGATGCTTATATAGCTTGAAATGTAATTTCAACAATTGGATCAACAATTTCATTAATTGGAATTTTATTCTTTTTATTTATTCTTTGAGAAAGTATAGTAGTTAAACGAAATGTAATATTTGCTAATCAATTAAATTCATCTATTGAATGATTCCAAAATTTACCTCCTGCTGAACATAGTTATTCAGAATTACCTTTATTAACTAATTAATTTTTCTAATATGGCAGATTAGTGCAATGGATTTAAGCTCCATATATAAAGATTATTTCTTTTGTTAGAATTTTACAATGGCAACATGAGCAAATTTAGGTCTTCAAGATAGTGCTTCTCCAATTATAGAACAATTATCATTTTTTCATGATCATACATTATTAATTCTAACGATAATTACTGTCTTAGTTGGATATTTAATAGCAATATTATTTTTTAATAAATTTACAAATCGTTATTTATTATCAGGTCAAATAATTGAAATTATTTGAACTATTTTACCAGCTATTGTATTAGTATTTATTGCTATACCTTCTCTTCGACTTCTTTATTTAATGGATGAAATTAATAGTCCAGCTATCACTTTAAAAACTATTGGGCATCAATGATATTGAAGTTATGAATACTCTGACTTTATTGATTTAGAATTTGATTCTTATATAATTCCTACAAATGAATTAGAAATAAATGGATTCCGATTACTAGATGTAGATAATCGAATTGTTTTACCTATAAATACTCAAATTCGAATTTTAGTAACTGCTGCTGATGTTTTACATTCATGAACAGTCCCTGCTTTAGGGGTTAAAATTGATGCAACACCTGGACGATTAAATCAAACAAATTTTTTAATTAATCGACCAGGGCTATTTTATGGTCAATGTTCTGAAATTTGTGGAACAAATCATAGTTTTATACCTATTGTAATTGAAAGAGTTCCTACAAATTATTTTATTAAGTGAATTATAATAATAAATTCATCATTAGATGACTGAAAGCAAGTACTGGTCTCTTAAACCATTTTATAGTAAATTAGCACTTACTTCTAATGAAAAAAAATTAGTTAATTTTTATAACATCAGTATGTCAAACTGAAATTATCATTTTATTGATATTTTTTGATTCCACAAATAGCTCCAATTAGATGATTAACTTTATTTTTAATTTTTTCTATCACTTTAATTGTATTTAATACATTAAATTATTTTTCATTTTTCCCATATATTAAAAAAAATGAAAGAGATAAAAAAATTAATTCATCTCCAATAAATTGAAAATGATAACAAATTTATTTTCAGTATTTGACCCTTCTACTAGTATTTTTAATTTAAGTTTAAATTGAATAAGTACATTTATTGGATTATTAATAATTCCATCAATGTATTGATTAATACCTTCTCGATATCATATTATATGAAATAATATTATACTTACATTGCATAAGGAATTTAAGACTCTTTTAGGTCCTACAGGACATAATGGAAGAACTTTTATTTTTATTTCATTATTTTCATTAATTTTATTTAATAATTTTATTGGATTATTTCCTTATATTTTTACTAGAACTAGTCATTTAACTTTAACATTAGCTTTAGCATTACCATTATGACTTAGTTTTATATTATATGGATGAATTAATCACACTCAACATATATTTGCCCATTTAGTTCCTCAAGGAACTCCTTCGGTTCTTATACCTTTTATGGTTTGTATTGAAACTATTAGAAATATAATTCGACCAGGAACATTAGCAGTTCGATTAGCTGCTAATATAATTGCTGGACATTTATTATTAACATTATTAGGGAATACTGGTCCTTCAATAGCTTATTATATAGTAGTTCTTTTAGTAATTGGACAAATTGCTTTACTTGTTTTAGAATCTGCTGTAGCAATTATTCAATCATATGTTTTTTCAGTCTTAAGTACTTTATACTCTAGAGAAGTTAATTAATGTCAACACACTCAAATCACCCTTTTCACTTAGTAGATTATAGCCCATGACCTTTAACTGGAGCTATCGGGGCCATAGGAATAGTTTCTGGCCTTGTAAAATGATTTCATCAACATGATATATCCTTATTAATACTTGGACTATTTATTTCTTCTTTAACAATATATCAATGATGACGTGACATTTCACGAGAAGGAACTTTCCAAGGATTACACACTTTACCAGTTGCAATTGGATTACGATGAGGAATAATTTTATTTATTGTATCTGAAATTTTCTTTTTTATTTCTTTTTTTTGAGCCTTTTTTCATAGTAGCCTTTCCCCTGCAATTGAATTAGGAGCAACTTGACCCCCAACAGGAATTTTACCTTTTAATCCATTTCAAGTACCTTTATTAAATACAGCAATTTTATTAGCCTCAGGAGTTACTGTTACATGAGCTCATCATGGATTAATAGAAAAAAATCATTCTCAAGCCCTTCAAGGATTATTTTTTACTGTAATTTTAGGAATTTATTTTTCTATTCTTCAGGCATATGAATATATTGAAGCTCCTTTTACTATTGCTGATGCCGTATATGGATCAACTTTTTATATAGCTACAGGATTCCATGGATTCCATGTATTAATTGGAACAACTTTTTTATTAATCTGTTTAATTCGACATATTAATTTTCATTTTTCTAATAAACATCACTTTGGTTTTGAAGCTGCTGCTTGATACTGACATTTTGTAGATGTTGTATGATTATTTTTATATGTATCAATTTATTGATGAGGTAGTTAATTAAAAATTTATTTATATAGTATATAAGTATATATGACTTCCAATCATAAGGACTAAATTTAATTTAGTATAAATAATGATAGCTTCTTTAATTATAGGAACATTAATTATATTAATTGCAATAATTGTGATACTCTTGGCATCTTTTTTATCAAAAAAATCTATTAATGATCGAGAAAAAAGATCTCCTTTTGAATGTGGATTTGATCCAAAAAGATCTTCTCGACTTCCTTTTTCTCTTCGCTTTTTTTTAATTGCGATTATTTTCCTTATTTTCGATGTAGAAATTGCATTAATTTTACCTATAGTAATAATTATTAATTTTTCTAATATTATTACATGAATATTAACTTCTATTTTTTTCATTATTATTTTATTAATTGGATTATATCACGAATGAAATCAAGGAGCATTAAATTGAAGTATATAAATATTAGGGATGTAGTTAATTATAACATTTGATTTGCATTCAAAAAGTATTGAGTAATCAATCTTCCTTAACTTATATGAGAATTTGAAGCGATAAATTGCAATTAGTTTCGACCTAATCTTAGGTGTCTAACACCCTAATTCTTTAATTGAAACCAAAGAAGAGGTATATCACTGTTAATGATAAAATTGAATTACAAAATTCCAATTAAGGAAACATGAGGTATCAAGAAAAAGCTGCTAACTTTTTCCTTTAATGGCTAAACTCCATTTATGTTTCTAATTTATATAGTTTAAAATAAAACCTTACATTTTCACTGTAAAAATAAAGAAATTCTTTTATAAATAATTGCTATAATTAGTTATTATAAATAAATATATCTAAAGATTGTAATAATCTCATTAACATCTTCAGTGTCACGCTCTAATTATAAGCTATTTAGATAAATAATTAATAAACTTGTTAAAATAATTAATCAAAAAATAAATCTTATTAAATAAATTTTTAAATTATTATTTTGAAATAATTGATTATAAGAAGAATTTATTTTTAAACTATTATAAAGTATTTGACCCCCAAAATATTCTCTTCAACCTTGATCAAATCTTTTTAAAATTATTATCCCACTTTTTAAAGGATAATTAATTACCCCTAATGTTGAAATAATAGGTAAAAATCATATTGTTCCAATAAAATTTCTTATTGAATAATAATTTAAAGCCTTATTTTCAAATATTAAAGAAACATTAGAAATTAAATAACCTGAGATACCTCCTAATAAACAAACAAATAATGTTAATAACTTTAATTCAGAAGGTAAACAAATTATATCAGGAACTGGAAAAATTAATCAACTTAAAATTCTCCCCCCAATAATTGCTATAATTACTAATCCTATTATTCCCTTTAATATAACAAATCCTTCATCATTTAAAGGTATAAAAGATCTTCTATTAAAATCTCCTGTTATTAAATAATAAACTAATCGTAAAGAATAGCATACAGTTAACCCTGTAGAAAAGAAATATAAAAAAAATCTAAATATATTTAAATAAGAAAGGCTGACAATTTCTAAAATTAGATCCTTTGAATAGAACCCCGCTAAAAATGGCATACCACATAAAGCTAAATTAGCTAAATTTAAACAAGAGGCTGTTAAAGGTATTTGTAAAACTAAATTACCCATATTACGAATATCTTGTGAATTTTTTATATTATGAATAATAGCCCCTGCACATATAAATAATAAAGCCTTAAATAAAGCATGAGTTAATAGATGGAAAAAAGCTAATTTGTAAAACCCTATAGATAAAATACTTATTATTAAACCTAGTTGTCTCAAAGTTGATAAAGCAATAATTTTTTTTAAATCAAATTCATAATTAGCCCCTAAACCTGCTATAAATATTGTTAATCCAGAAAATAATAATAAAAATTGACCTAATCAAGTATTTTCTAGTAAACAATTAAATCGAATTAATAAGTAAACCCCAGCAGTTACTAAAGTTGAAGAATGAACTAAAGCAGATACTGGAGTAGGAGCAGCTATTGCAGCTGGCAATCAAGAAGAAAAAGGAATTTGAGCTCTTTTTGTTATTGCAGCTAATATTACTAAAGCTCCAATCACTATCATATCAAAATCATTTTTCATTAACTCTAAATAAAAAATAAAATTTCATCCCCCATAATTTAATATTCAAGCAATTGCTAATAATAAAGCAACATCTCCAATTCGATTAGATAAAGCTGTTAATATACCAGCATTATAAGATTTTACATTTTGAAAATAAATAACAAGACAATATGAAACCAATCCTAATCCATCTCACCCTAATAAAATTCTAATTAAATTAGGACTAATAATTAATAATATTATAGATATAATAAATATTAAAACTAATATAATAAAACGATTGATATTATAATCTTCAGCTATATATTCTTTTCTATAATAAATTACTAATGATGAAATTAATAAAACAAAAGATATAAATATTAAACTAATTCAGTCAAATAAAAAAGTTATAACAATTGAAGAAGAATTTAATGTTACTACTTCTCATTCAATAAAATAAGTTAATTCATTAAGTAAAAAATTTATTCTAAAAGTAAATAAACTTACTCTTAAAAAAAATAAAAAAACAAATCTAATTACACAAATTGAAATTTTATACACGATTTAAAATGAATTAAATTCATATCATTGACACCACAAATCAATATTTTAAATAAACTATTTAAATTATAATCACAATATACAAATATCACTTTTTAAAATTAATAAATTTAAAGGAACTCAATGTAAAAATAACAATAAATATTCCCGAACAGTACCTCCTATAAAAGCAAATCTCCCTGAATAAATTTTTCCATGTTGACTATAAGAATATAAATATAAAGTATAAGCAGCACTAAAAAAAGATAATAAAGCCAAACTTAATATTGTTAATCATGATCAACTAACAATTCTATTTAATAAACTAATTTCTCCTAATAAATTTAAAGTAGGAGGAGCTGCTATATTAGCAGAAGATAATAAAAATCACCATAAAGCTATTCTAGGTATAAAATTTAATATCCCCTTATTAATTAATATACTACGACTTCCTATTCGTTCATAAGAAATATTAGCTAAACAAAATAATCCTGAAGAACATAAACCATGAGCAATTATAAGGGTATAAGACCCACAAACTCCTCAATAAGTTAATGTTAATAGTCCTCTTAAAACAATTCCTATATGTGCAACAGAAGAATAAGCAATTAATGACTTTAAATCTAATTGACGTAAACAAATAAATCTAACCAAAACTCCTCCAATTAAGCTAATTCTAATCCAAATATAATTATTTAATACACCTGTTTTTTGAATTAAAGAAAAAACTCGTAATAATCCATACCCCCCTAACTTTAATAAAATTCCAGCTAAAATTATTGAACCAGAAACTGGAGCTTCTACATGAGCCTTTGGCAATCATAAATGAACTAAAAATATTGGTATTTTAACTAAAAAAGCAAAAATTAAACTAATATAAACCAAATTATATATATAATTTTTATTTATTAAAATAAATATTTCTAAAGTAAATGAATTTGTTAAAATATAAAAAATACCAATTAATAAAGGTAATGAAGCTAATAAAGTATAAAATAATAAATAAATTCCTGCTTGCAATCGTTCCGGTTGATATCCCCATCCTAAAATTAAAAAAAAAGTTGGAATTAAACTACTTTCAAAAAATAAATAAAATAAAAATAAATTTATAGAACTAAAAGTTAAATATAGTATTAATAATAATAATAAAATAATTAAAGAAAAAAAATTAGTAAAATTATTTAATCGAACAACAGATTCTCTTGCTATTATTATTAAAGCACAAATTCATAAACTTAATAAAATTAAACCATAAGAAATAATATCACACCCTAAAAAATATCTAATATTTATTCAATAATATCTATAAAAATTTATTACTATAAACATAAATCTAACAAGAAATATTAAATTTTGAACCATTCAATATCTTTTTTTAATAAAACAAATAGGAATCATAAAAATTATTATTATTAAAAATTTTAACATTGTAAAACTGAAAAACTATTAAAATAATCATTTCCATGAGTTCGAATTATAGAAACTAAGATTCCTAATCCTAAAGCCCCTTCACAAACACAAAAAGTTAAAAATATTATTCTAAAAAAACTTTCATATATAAATATATTTAAATAAATAAATAATATTATAAATAAACTTAAAACTATAAATTCCAAACTTAATAATATTACTAATAAGTGCTTACAATTAAAAACAAATACTATCACCCCTGAAAAAAATAAAAAAATTGGTAAACCCCAATAAATTAATATTATCATTAGTTTTAATAGTTTAACAAAAACATTGGTCTTGTAAATCAAAAATAAGAATAATTCTTTTAAAACTATCAAGAAAAAAGAACTTCTTTATCATTAATCTCCAAAATTAATATTTTAATTAAACTATTTCTTGATTTATTATACATTTTTTTTTAATTATTTGCAGTTTAGTAATTAGATTTATTTTTATACAAATAAAACACCCTTTAGCTATAGGAATAATTTTATTAATACAAACATTTTTAATCTGTGTAATTACCGGATTAATAGTAAAAACCTTTTGATTTTCATATACATTATTTTTAATTTTTTTAGGAGGGATATTGGTTTTATTCATTTATGTTACTTCTTTAGCATCTAATGAAATATTCTCATTTTCAATAAATCTTTTTTTTATGTCTTTAATAATTATTGGTTCATTTATTTTAATATTATTAATTACTGATTCATCAATTATTTCAACCTTTCTAATAAATTCTGAAATATTATTTAATACATTTTCAGATAATTTAATTAAAGAAAATTCAATTAATTTAAATAAATTATATAATTTTCCAACAAATTTAGTTACTTTATTATTAATTAATTATTTATTATTAACTTTAATTGTGATTGTAAAAATTACAAATAATTTTATAGGCCCTTTACGACCTATAAACTAATGAACAAACCCTTACGATTAAGACACCCTTTATTTAAAATTGCTAATAATGCATTAGTAGACCTCCCAGCTCCTTCAAATATTTCATCATGATGAAATTTTGGTTCTTTATTAGGCCTTTGTTTAATTATTCAAATTTTAACAGGCTTATTTTTATCTATACACTATACAGCTAATATTGAAATAGCTTTTAATAGAGTAGCCCATATTTGCCGAGATGTAAACTACGGTTGATTACTTCGAACCCTTCATGCTAACGGAGCTTCTTTTTTTTTTATTTGTATTTATTTACATATTGGACGAGGAATTTATTATGGATCTTACTTATATCATATAACATGATCTGTAGGAGTATTAATTTTATTTCTAGTAATAGCAACAGCTTTTATAGGATATGTTTTACCTTGAGGACAAATATCTTTTTGAGGAGCTACCGTTATTACAAATTTATTATCAGCAATTCCTTACTTAGGAACAGATTTAGTACAATGACTATGAGGAGGATTTGCTGTTGATAATGCTACACTTAGTCGATTCTATACTTTCCATTTTTTATTACCTTTTATTGTAGCTGCTATAACTATAATTCATTTATTATTTTTACACCAAACTGGATCGAATAATCCTTTAGGTATTAATAGAAATATAGATAAAATTCCTTTTCACCCTTATTTTTCATTTAAGGATATTGTTGGATTTATTGTATTATTAATAATTTTAACATTATTAACTTTAATTGACCCAAATTTATTAGGTGATCCAGATAATTTTATTCCTGCAAATCCTTTAGTGACTCCAGTTCATATTCAACCAGAATGATATTTTTTATTTGCCTATGCTATTTTACGATCTATTCCTAATAAGTTAGGAGGAGTAATTGCTTTAGTATTATCAATTGCAATTTTATTTATTTTACCCTTTTCACATATAAGAAAATTCCGAGGTACACAATTTTACCCAATTAATAAAATTTTATTTTGATCAATACTTATTATTGTAATTTTATTAACATGAATTGGAGCCCGACCAGTAGAAGACCCTTATGTTTTAGTTGGACAAATTTTAACAGTTTTATATTTTTTATATTATATTATTAATCCTTTAGTTACAAAGTGATGAGATAATTTAATTAATTAAAGTCAATGAGCTTGAATAAGCATATGTTTTGAAAACATAAGATAGAAATTAAATTTTCTATTGACTTTACTAATAATAATTAACTACTATAATAATATAGATAAAATTAAAATTTTTAAACAAATAAAAAAAATTAAATAATTTAAGGAAAAAGGTAAAAAACTTTTTCAAGCTAAATATATTAATTTATCATATCGAAATCGAGGTAATGTCCCACGAACCCAAATAAATATAAAAGAAATTAATATTAATTTTACAAAAAATATAATTGAATTAATATCAGACCCTAAAAATAAAACAACAAATAAAAAACTTATAAATAAAATTCTAGCATATTCAGCTAAAAAAATTAAAGCAAATCCTCCTCTTCCATATTCAACATTAAATCCTGATACTAATTCAGATTCCCCTTCAGCAAAATCAAAAGGTGTCCGATTAGTTTCTGCTAAAGAAGAAGCAAATCAAACTATAGCTAATGGAAATATAAAAATAATAAATCATAAATACTTTTGATAAACAAAAAAATTTATTAAATTATAATCCCCAACTAAAAAAATTAAGGATAATAAAATTAAAGCTAAACTAACTTCATAAGAAATAGTCTGAGCTACAGCCCGTAACCCTCCTAATAAGGCATAATTAGAATTTGAAGATCAACCAGCAATTATTACTGTATAAACTCCTAAACTAGTACAACATAAAAAAAATAAAGCTCCTAAATTGAATGAAAATAATTTAATTAAATAAGGAGCACATAACCAAATTAATAAAGATAAAAATAATGAAAAAACAGGAGAAAAATAATAAGGAAAATAATTAGAAACAACTGGATATGTTTGTTCCTTTGTAAATAATTTAATTGCATCACAAAAAGGTTGAGGAATTCCTATTAAACCAACTTTATTTGGTCCTTTACGAATTTGAATATACCCTAAAACCTTACGTTCTAATAATGTTAAAAAAGCTACACTAATTATTACACAAATAATTAATAATAATCTTCCAATAAAAGGCAATAATAATTCTATAATCAACAAGTACTATTTGTAATTTAAATTACATATATAAATTCTAAATTTATTGCACTAATCTGCCAAAATAGCTTATTAATTAAATTCATAAATAAAAAATTAATATTTTAAATATTTGGTCCTTTCGTACTAAAATATTTTTAAAAATTAAGGATAGAAACCAACCTGGCTTACACCGGTTTGAACTCAGATCATGTAAGAATTCAAAGGTCGAACAGACCTAAACTTTAAACTTCTACACCTAAAAATAATTCTTAATCCAACATCGAGGTCGCAATCTTTTTTGTCGATATGAACTCTCAAAAAAAATTACGCTGTTATCCCTAAGGTAACTTAAATTTTTAATCACTAATAATGGATCATTTATTCATAAATTAATGTTTATTAATTAATAAAAGTTTTTTAAATTTTATTGTCACCCCAACAAAATAAATTTTTTAATATAATACAAAAAATTCTTTACATTTTATATTATAAATTTATAAAGCTCTATAGGGTCTTCTCGTCCTTTAATTATATTTTTGTCTTTTAACAAAAAAGATAAATTCAATTATAAATTTTTTTGAGACAGCTAATTCCTCATCCAACCATTCATACAAGCTTTCAATTAAAAAACTAATGATTATGCTACCTTTGCACGGTCAAAATACCGCGGCCCTTTAAATAATTCAGTGGGCAGGTTAGACTTTAAATAGATTCAAAAAGACATGTTTTTGATAAACAGGTGAGAACTAAATTTGCCGAATTCCTTAATAAAACCTTTCAAAGATTATTATTTATAAATATAAATATACTAATTTTATCATTATTTCTTAATTTTTTAAGTTAAAATTAATAATTTAATAAAAATTTAAAAAAAAAATAAATAATAATTATTATAAAATATATTATAACAAATTTATTAATGATAACTATTTCTAAGCTTACATTTATTATAACAAAGATACATTTATAAAATTTTATTTTAAAGCTCATCCCTTAAAATATTTATATTAAAAAATAATTAATTAATAAATTAACTAATTACTACAATAATATATAAATTAAATTTATTTCTTAAATAACTAGATATATTTATAAACGAATAACGTTTCATTTCTAATTAATTATTATGAATAATTATGCCACATTAACTAAAATAATTAATTAGATCTTATAAATTCGAGAAAAATAAATATTATTATTTTTTAATTAATAAACCCTGATACACAAGGTACAATAAATCAAATTTTCTTTTATTATAAAAATTTTTCATATTATTTCAATTTTCTTTCACAATACAAATATACTATTATTAAAATTATTATTTCTTTATACAATACAAAACATAAAATTTTAAAATTATTTTTATTAAAAATAAATAAATACTAAATTAAATTAATAAATAAATTTTATTCAATTTAAACTGATTTGCACAGATTTCTTTTCAATGTAAATGAAAAACTTCACTAATTAAGCTTTAAATTGTCATTCTAGAAACACCTTCCGGTACCTCTACTATGTTACGACTTATCTCATTTTAATAATGAGAGCGACGGGCGATATGTGCATATTTTAGAGCTATAATCAAATAATTAATCTTTATTATTTTACTATCAAATCCAATTTAATACTAATATTTCAATTAATATTCCAAAAATAAATTTATTGTAACCCATTTTTACTTAAATATAAACTGCACCTTGATCTGACATCATTTTTAATAAAAATTTTAGAAAATTTTTTTTCTTTTAAAATATTCTGATGACGACGGTATACATATTGAATAACAAATTTAAGTGAGGTTCATCGTGGATTATCAATTATAAAACAGGTTCCTCTGAATAGACTAAAATACCGCCAAATTTTTTAAGTTTCAAGAACATAAACTAATACTATTCTAGAATTTTTATTTACATTTTAAATAATAGGGTATCTAATCCTAGTTTATCATTAAAATTTCATAGCTTCAATTAACTAATAATATAATAAAAATTATTTAAAAATTTCACCTAATAAATAATTTTTACTTATATAAATAATTTATTTAACTAATATCTAAAATTATTTAATTGCATTTTTTGTATAACCGCAGCAGCTGGCACAAAATTTGCCAATACTAAATAATATTACTAATTCTAAATTTCTTTAATAATTAAAATTAATTACTGCGAATAAATAAAATTTTTTTTATCTTTTAGATAAAAATAATTCACACAAATATTTACATGTAAAATATACTATAATTAAATTTATTTGCAAAAATAAAACAATATTATATCTTTAATTTAAATAAATTAGGTAACAAATTTTAATTTTAATAAATATAATCATATATAAATAATATTATTTATTATCTAATTTAAATGTAAATAATTTTTATTTAGTAATAAACTCTATAATATTTTCTGTATAACTTTTATTAATCCCTTATATTAATAATTATTATTATATCTTTAATTTAAATAAATTAGGTAACAAATTTTAATTTTAATAAATATAATCATATATAAATAATATTATTTATTATATAATTTAAATGTAAATAATTTTTATTTAGTAATAAACTCTATAATATTTTCTGTATAACTTTTATTAATCCCTTATATTAATAATTATTATTATATCTTTAATTTAAATAAATTAGGTAACAAATTTTAATTTTATTAATAATATTAATTTAAATAATTATTATTAGTCACTATATATATATTATATATAAAATATTATATAAATTATTTAATAATTAATAGATATTTAATATCTATATGTTTACTAATAATTAATAAATATCAATAACATATATTAAACTTTTATATATATATCTAATCTCTCTCTAAACCAATAGGACTACTAGGAATAATAAAAGAAGCATATTTTTAATATGCTATATATTAAAAATGGAGTAATATTAATAGTCGCTAAATTGATATATAATATATAAGATCTTATATAATATAATAAAAATATTAAACACGCGTAGTGGTATTTTTCCTTTTAAAACAGTGTTCCGTTCTTCAAAACTTTTCATATAAATATAGAGATTTTACCGTTTAAGATAAAAGTCTTTGACCTATTTTTGGCTATTTTTGGCAAATTTTCAAAACTCAAAAACACTGTTTTAAAGGAAAAAACCAGAGCAATGATTATATTTTAAATAACTTTTAACCT